TTCCTTATCAGAGAAGGGTCCCTCTTAGGGAGCTGGGGCTTCTTTTTTGAAAAAAGGGGGGCTAATACACAGGGAAGAGGCTTACTAGAAAAAAAAGACTAACTAACTACATAGCTACTTACATAACATAAGAGAATTTCATAAAGTCACTCTCTCCAACCTTTTATATATCCGGCTTTATAAAGTAAATATGAGATTTGCGTTGGTTTTTCCAACGAAACTAAGCACTTTTTTTATTTATCATTCGGAAGAGCTCTTTTTGTGGTCTCACTTTACCACCATCTGAAATGCGCGATACTTCGATTGGTGGAAGCCAGTCTATGAAGATTCCCCCTTTTCTTACGTGCAATTCCCCTCTTTCGGTAAGCATCCAGTATCTCATCAAATGAACATTGCTCTAAGCTTGTCCTGTAGATTATACGTCGTTTGAAAGCTGCTTCAAGGGTCCAACGAATAGCTAAGGTTTGTTGACGATCCCTGGCTACAATCCCAGGGACATCATAAATAGTACCTGCTCTTCCTACTCTTTCCACTTCGCATATGGGCTTTATATTCTCTAGGGCGTCAACCATAAGTTTGATTACATCGCGTTCAGTTCGAGCGGGGCGATGAAAAGTTTGATAAACAATAGCACGAACTCTTGTTTTTTTACCTTCTTTCATGCGAAAGTTGACCAACTTCTTGATCAATTGTTTTTGCTCACCATCCAAGTCCCCCATATAGCTTAGAATTTCCGAGCAATTGGAAGCCGCTTTCGATGACGAGGCCGAAGAATTTATATTACGCGATCGTTACTGTCCATCTTTATCAGCCAACTCCCCAGTTTCCAACAGTGACTGTCTCTGATCCCTCTATTTCTTCTGAGCAGCAATAGAAGTATAAAGTAAATTGCCCAATGTTTCCAAATTAGTCCAACTTCGTACCTTTCCGGCATAAACCATATATCTCAGAGAGGTCGTATTTCACCAATCTAAGTTTTGCACAGACTTTCTACATGGGATCGCCTTTGACATCAGTTTGCCACACCTTACTCACAATAGGGTGGAACTCGGGGAGTGGGAGTTCAGTCATGAAGTTGAAAAAGGAAGGATATGCACCCCTGTTCTAACCACACAGGCACTATGATCAGAGAGGCCCTTGGGGGTGAATTCAACTTCAGATTCAGATAAAGGCAGAGAGCCAAAGCACTTACAATTAGCAAGAGCTCTATCCACTTTTCTGGAAATACAAGAGGCCTCATCATCTTTCTTAGACCATGTGACGAAGTGTCCCATATATCTGATGTCCTCAAGTCCTGCACTTTGAAGACATGAAATCATTCATAGCAGAGGACCAAGAATCAGTCCCTCCATTCTTTTTCCAATTTAGGAGTCCTACCTTGGGAGCATCCCGGGCAAGATCTATGGTTTCAGCTGCGGCTAAGCGAACTACCTATTCTATAGAAGTGAATATGAGAGAAAAAGCTCTTCTTTCACATAGTGGGAGGCTGGCCTTCTCTCTTCCCAATTCTCCCAATGACGAGAAGAGTTTGGTGCCATGGAAGCTAACTCACCCTAGTAGAGCCTGCTTTAACCAGCTGTTCGGGGCAGTTGGTTTTCTTTTGTTGTTAAGAGGAGGTGTGCCCGGGTGCACATACATAATAATAATAGGAGGGTCTATTCCCTCGCCTTTACTGTGAGTTTTCTTCTTAATAAAGTTAGCTGGACTACCTTGCGTTAGGAAGAGCTTACCTAACCCCTGTTTCCAAGCTTCGGAGAAACGAAAGAACAATAGTTGGAAAACTCGTTCGTGTGGGAATGCTCTCCGTCCCCGGGAGTTTAGTGCAGATAGCACTAACAAGAGAAGAAGAACAGCAGCAATCATTCGCCTGAGAGCAGTCCAACCTTCGGGTAAGTTTCTCAGTCAAGTAGTGGTAACAGATCTTCTTTATATGGTGTCTTCCCCGGGAGTTGAACCCTGCTATCAGCATGACTCTGAAGAGTTGACCCGTTCTGGGAACTACGATTTTAGGTATTCTAATTAGGTAACTAGGAACGCATGCTAATGCTAACAAGAAGACTACAGTGAACAGAGCAATAAAGAAGCTAACCTCACCCACCAAAGGGTTGACCTTCTTCATAGGAGTTATTCTCTTAGTAGACATTCCGCGGTTCATCCACTAATGTTACAACAATACAGTAAGTCACAATAGGAGAACAAACAAAAGAGCTACTTTCTATAAAAAAAAAAGGAGAACGGGATCTCCTCCCTTCTAGTTACCGCCCCGTGGGTCCTTCAAACATGCTTTTTGAAGATCTAAATTCTATTCTTTGTGGTATAGGAAAGTGCCCTTTGGTTCCCCCACTCCTCCACATTCATAACAGTTACCAGATCAGCACAAGACGCATAACAGCCAACAACTACCGATGTGGATCCTCGTCAAGATGATACGGATCAACCCCTTCTTCTTGCGCCAAAGATCTTACCATTTCTGAAGGAACTGGAGTTCCATCTCTTTTCC